GGTCGCGAAGCTTATCCAGGAGACGTTTTTTATTTGCATTCCCGCCTTTTGGAAAGAGCCGCTAAACCAAGTTCTCGTTTAGGCGAAGGAAGTATGACTGCTTTACCAATAGTTGAGACTCAATCCGGGGACGTTTCGGCTTATATTCCCACTAATGTAATTTCCATTACAGATGGGCAAATCTTCTTGTCCGCGGATTTATTCAATGCTGGAATCCGTCCAGCTATTAATGTGGGTATTTCCGTCTCCAGAGTAGGATCCGCAGCTCAAATTAAAGCCATGAAACAAGTAGCCGGCAAATCAAAATTAGAATTGGCTCAATTTGCAGAGTTAGAAGCCTTTGCGCAATTCGCTTCCGACCTAGATAAAGCTACTCAGAATCAATTGGCAAGAGGTCAACGATTACGGGAGTTGCTCAAACAATCCCAATCATCCCCTCTCGCGGTGGACGAACAGATAGTTACTATTTATACCGGAACGAATGGATATCTTGATCAATTAGAAATTGGACAGGTAAGGAAATTTCTTGTTCAGTTACGTACCTATTTAAGAACGAATAAGCCTCAGTTCCAAGAAATCATATCTTCTACCAAGGTATTCACCGAGCAAGCAGAAGCCATTTTGAAGGAGGCTATTCAGGAGCAGATCGAACTATTTCTACTTCAGGAACAAACATAAAGATAAAGAAATTGGTCATTTGGTAGAGTCTCTTAGTACGACAGAAATTGTTGAGAAAAGAAATGGCTCTGATTCGAATCATTCCAAATATGTTTCTTGGAATAGCAATCCAAACAAAATAGATGTAAATAAATTGCGTCCAATAGGATTTGAACCTATACCAAAGGTTTAGAAGACCTCTGTCCTATCCATTAGACAATGGACGCTTCTCATTCCGATTCTCTTCTTTCTTATTCCTCCTTTCCATTCCCTGTTTGGAGAAAAACAGAAACAATCAGATTGTATGCGTCTTAGGGAATAAAGACGCATATTCAAATCAATGATGTATGTATTATGAATTCATATCGAGCGGGTAGCGGGAATCGAACCCGCATCGTTAGCTTGGAAGGCTAGGGGTTATAGTCGACGTCGATTCATAATTTTTAACGTCTCTAATTCAAAACCGAACATGAAACTTTGGTTTCATTCGGCTCCTTTATGGAATATGGATAGATTCCCGGATTTAGGGCGCAAAGTGACCTAAACGAAAAAATTTACGATGTATGATACGATGTATGATATTAGTATGGAAAGGTATGGAAAGAAAAGAAGGAAGTCATAGCAAAGCAAATCGGAATAAGAAAAATTCGATCCATAACACCTATGTCAGCTTTTCTGTCTGATTGTATCCAATCCAAAGCTACTCGCTTTCTAGATGATCCCCCTAGAAGAGGGGAGGGGTATTATAAAAATCCTTCTATTCTAGTTACTTCGTTCCCTATTTCTACTGATATGAATCCTTAGGAAAAGAATCTTATTTCTACCGAGCTGAAACAATATATATGCCGATGGCCCCAGTAAACCGAAGTCATCGTTTAATAGCTATTTGGCTTCAATCTTCCCTTTACAAAAATCGAAGATTTAGTTACGATTAGAAATACACTTTTGTATCTTCATCCATGGATCTTTTACTCATACTTATCTAATCTAATTGGAAAACTAAAAAAATTATGCTTCGCGATTCCATAATCCCAGTTTTTGGATGCAAATCACGAAAATGTATATTCTTCCCCAATTGTGGCATTGATAGGAAAGGATTAAACCCTTGTAAGAAATAAAGTTTTTTATCGGAATATGAATGTATCAAACCGAAAGAACCCTTAACTATTTCAGTTGGTAATAGAACGAATCACACTTTTACCACTAAACTATACCCGCTACATTGTGATTATTGTATAGGAATGGCCCATTTGTCGAACAAGGAGATGAGGCGCGATCAAGATATTGTGAAAATTAGAGTGCTGGCATGTCCTGTCTCTGGGGATACTTGATGAAATAGGGCAAGAGGATAAATAAATGAAAAAAAAAAAACCTCTTTCCTTTTGTTTTGCTGTAGAAGTCGTTACTGAGAGGTCCGATAGAATCGGTGAAGTTGGAACAGAAAAATAAGTTTTGTGCAATAATTTATATAGTTAAGTTATAGTTATAGTTCCATTTTTTTTTTTTGCTCAAGCGTTTATTCAAACAAAGCTTGTCTCTCGAGGACTTGAGGGAACAGACATACGCTTTTTCCATTCCAGTAAATAAAAAGCAACGATGAATCAAAGGAAAAAAAGGAAAGGAGGGGAATAACAATATAATAAATTTCCTTCATATCATAGAAATTCTAATAGCTCTTGTTGCTGCTTCAATAACATATTGAGTTTTCAAATTTATAATTTTAGGTTAGGATTCATTGAAAAAGGGGGGAATGGCCTGGCCAGTGCCTAGCCAGGCCGGGAGAACAAAAGAACCTTTCGGACGAAAGAAAATCAAAGAGGGATGGATCCTTTTTCCTTTAGAGATATCTGTTTTGAATGGTTGTATAAATGGGATTTCTTATACAATTCATATATATATATCTCTAGAATAAAGAAAAAGAAATATCAATCTTTACTTCACACGTCGCGTCACATATGAATTATGCGTTTTTTGCAATTTGGAGAGATGGCTGAGTGGACTAAAGCGGCAGATTGCTAATCTGTTGTACGAGCTATTCGTACCGAGGGTTCGAATCCCTCTCTCTCCGTTCCCTACGCTCACTTGATATTTATTATTTATCTTTCTAATTCTATAAATCCCGAGTCCCTTTGGCTTGGTTGGATTGATGATTTCATTTAGATAAATGAAATGTATGGAATAGATCAAATTAAAAGTTAAGAAGATGGATTTAGAAACCAAAAAAGGAAAGGAAAAATCCATTATTCTTTATTCCTCGCGCCCAGGATTACGTCCTGGGTCATTAGACAGGAATCCGAAGATGAAGAGCGAAACAAAGAATATCACCACCGTATAAACGAACAGTTTGAGAGTAAGCATTACAAATCTCCAAGACCAGTTGGGGGAGAAAAAGGGAATAGATTCTCAACCTTTGTACCATCCCATTTTTTGACACCAAGAAACGAAGTGGTTTTTTTAGAAAAGAAAGGAATTAGCAGGAATTCAATTCATTTGTAATAAGGTTCTGATTCCTTCGTTACCAAAATAATCTCGTCATACCTACAATACGATTTTATATTGTGGGGGATCAGAATGCCGTATGCGCTCCATGGATGGAGGGTCAGAATGAGAAAATGAGGTGATCCGGATTCACGGAGTCTATCAAAGAATGTTCAATTCAATGTTTGAATCGAGGGTTCTTGTCTTAATGCACTACTTCTACTTATCTCATCTTTCTTATTAAATAAATGGTAAAATAAATATATATATATTTTTCGAATAAATCGTGAATCTTTCTAGAACAGTATCAAGGATCTCATCGAAAACTTACAGCAGCTTGCCACACAAAGGCTAAGAGAAAAAAGAGCACAGGTATGACCGGCATAACATCTACGATTGGGTTCAAAAAAGCATAAGCCTCGGGCAATTTTGCGAAGAAAAAACCACTCGGCTGAAGGGCAGAATTAAGACAGATACAGATTAAACTAAAGATATTAGGCATAACAAATCAAATATTTTGTTCTTAGAATAATATCATTTTTATTAAGTTATTGATTGATTTGATATAAGAGAAAAAATAAAGAAAGAGGGTAGGTAAAAAAATCCTTCTTTCTTTGAATTCCCCCAATCAAATTCAATTGTCAAATTGAATTATACGGAATCATACTTTCATACATTATCTTAATTATCTTAATTTAATTATATGTAATGATCAATGAATTTAGTTTTATTCCGGATCTACACGTGTCGAATCTCAGCAACAACTTCTTTCTTCCATAGATACTGGGCTGGAATTGACGAACACCCAATACCAATATTAATGTATATTCGTGTTGAATAGAAACATAAATGGGGCGTGGCCAAGCGGTAAGGCAACGGGTTTTGGTCCCGTTACTCGGAGGTTCGAATCCTTCCGTCCCAGATCAATTCCATCTTAACTTAACAAATATTATTTGTTCTCTTTACTTTAATAATCTCAATAATCTTCTATTTAATTAAGAGGTTCATGTTGGATACAACGTAATCGTAATCCATTCTTTATTTCTAGCTTTTCATTTCTAGTTTGGTTTTTAATGGTTCTTTTCTGAATTATACTTTACCTTTCTATTCTGTTTCCTACACATGGAATCCACTTTCAATGACTGACACACGTATGAAAAATCCATGATTGTGGTATAGGCGGGATGGGAGCATAGACATAGATCCATTGAGAAGATATTTTTTTTTTATTGAATTCCAAATTTGATTATTCAGCGTATGTCCGTACCGTTCATATTGAAGTTAGTTAGTAAAAAGAAGAGACTTTATGCTTAAATCCATTAAATTATTATTCCTGCATGATCCATTCTGAGTCGAAATGTGAAAGAAACCTCTTCTATCTTCTAACTTCTAATTAATGGTAAAGCGGATATGGTAATCGTATCTCATTTAATAATTATCCCAATTGCCAATTCATTTTTATTTATATTCTATCTAGTAGGGGTTTTTGGATTCTAATAAGGGTTCGGGTTCGTGGTACCAATTCCATGAACGGGATTTGAGTTTCTAAGACTGGACTAAAATGAAAAATGGGAATAAAAAACAAAACGTATCTGGACCCATTTTGTTTTGCACTTATACGTATCTAGTACTGGTATAGCACGCAGCTTATACAGCTTATAAGAAAAGAAGATCCTTTTATTGGTTGACCGGGTATGTATGATTCATAATCCAGATGGAATTTTTTTAGATATGCGCTGATCAACAATGGAAGGTATCAATTGCAATATCTGTGGCTATTCCCGATTTCATCAACAAACAATCAAGTTCAATACGGAATAGATGCATTGTATCCAATTTTTTTGCATCGGGTTCTAGTTCTAATGAACCGATGAATAATAGAATTGTAAATCAATGTATCAATTGGTAGGCAGAATCATAGATTTCATTTATTGACTTTATCGAAGGACTCCAGAAGCAAAAAAGCAGAATCTGCCAAAAATAAAATGCCTTCCTTTTGTATTGTTATTTTTCTATTTCAGTAAGAACAAACAACAACAGCGTTTTGGTTTCGGTCAAAAATTTCTGTGATGCCTTAGAATATCCACGATTGCCCACGGTAACAGCTGTATATATAACATAACCCGATGGATACCGAAAGATCATACTGCTTTGATTCTGATTTTCTCAATCGGATGAAAGAATGAATGGAAGACGTTCACTTTACCTTATTTCATTTACTTTGTCTTTTTTTTTTTATTCATTTTTTTTTTACATTTACATAATTAATTACATTTACATAATTAATTATATTATATATTAATATTAATTTATTATTATGTTTGATGCTCATGAACAAAGAAATTAAATTAGTTTTAGATTTTGTTTCTCGTCCCATTTATCTGGTTTAAACAGTTGATGATTTAAGGAAAAGAAAGATTAAATTTAGTTTAATGTTATTATGATGATCAAATTTACGTCTAGGAGATATCCGCAATTACAGTTACTCGTTGTGATTGCACAGACTTGCTAATTGATTCAGAGATCAAATTGAGTCTTTACGGGAGAATTGCTTTCCAGCAATGATGCCAAAGTACGAGATTTATTTTATGTGAAACCATTTTTCATTTTTAATGAATCTTCGATACTCGATGAAGTCTGAGATTAGTGAATCTATCATTTACCATCGAATCACTTTGGCCCTTTCCGGTTCATTGGAATAGCTTAGTCAGTTACTAACTCATTCTTTTCCGGTATTGGAAATCTAATTAAAGATCTTTAGTTTAGTCGTTCGAGCAAGAATTGGCTCATTTCATTCATGACTGATCGTCACAAATGATCAGGTTGTTAACTAACTTGTTGTTTATTCATCTTTCTTATAAATGATGAAAAAAATGTATTTCATTCATACGCTAGAATGAATCTGGGGTCAAACTGGATACTTGTTAGATATACATATGCGTCCGTGGAGAATATAAAAAAATAGAGTAAAAGATCAATAAAAAATATGGAATACTATTCCATTGATTGAACCAATGACTATTCATGATTTAATTCCATATTGAATCAATCCCGTACCGATTCCGAATTATAGGAATGTTTGTTATGGTAAAACTTCGTTTGAAACGATGTGGTAGAAGGCAACGTGCGACTTGAATGACATGATCGGCTGTGGATTTTGACATCCATCATCTTCAATGAAGATGCTCTTGGCTCGACATATTTTGTTCTGTTTCACTATTACTCCACGATGTTTGGTTGTAATGTAAATAGTACACGATGGAGCTCGAGAATAAATGATTATCAGAGGCAGGATCTAGGGTTAGTGCCAATCAATAATTTGGAACGACTTCGTAAGTATATCTTCGATATAGAAAAGGTCAAATTGTACCGAGTTTCAAATCAAAAAGTTTGTTGTAATTGGTGAAACTATTTCGATTATAAAGAAGTGTATCGCAGGGGAATTAATTGAATCGTTCGTATGATTCTTCGACGTAAAGAAAGAAATAGCCAAAAGGTATGTTGCTGCCGTTCCGGAAGATTAAAGATCACCGAAGTAATGTCTAAACCTAATGATTCAAAAATAAGTGATTCCAAAACAAGAAAATACCATTTTCAATTATTGTCTCAATCAAGTGGATTGGATCATAATAAGAAATGGAAATAGATTCCAGATGAGACAAAAAAGGGGGTTATAGACCGCTCAAGAAATATTTATTTAAGGATTTATTTTTGAGTCCTTTGAGAATTACCCAACTTGAGTTATGAGGACGAATGATATTTTTTTTTTCTTATTCTTAGGAAGGAAGAATGAAAAAAGACGACTCAATTTTATTCATGATTTCATGGATCCGTTTGCTATCGGTTTATATCCATAAAATTGAATCATTCTTTCTCGAGCCGTATGAGGAGAAAACTTCCTATACGTTTCCAGGGGGGGGGGGGGGGTATTGCCCATCCATCTATCCCAATGAGCCACCTATCGAATCATTGCAATTGATGTTAGATCCCGAAGAGAGGGGAGAGATCTTCGGAAAGTAGGCTTTTACGACCCGATAAAGAATCAAACTTATTTAAATGTTCCTGCTATTCTATATTTGCTTGAAAAAGGAGCTCAACCCACGGAAACTGTTCATGATATTTCAAAAAAGGCAGAGGTATTTAAGGAACTTCTAGTTAATCAAACAAAATTAAATTAACGAAATAAAAAGATGGCCAGTACCGGTATAGTAGCTAGTTCTAGTTTTGTGTAATTGTTTCTCCGCCACTCTCTTGCTATATTCATACCTATTCACTATTGTTCCTATATGATTCCAGATAATGTAACGACAAAGAATTACAAAAAATTTCTTTGTCTTTTTTTTTTTTTATATGAGAGGGATAAAAAAAAGATTATATGTAATAACGTAATAACTTAAATCCATGAAATTATGGGATTACCATTAATCAGGTGGTTTTCCTTGGGACTCCCTCAACTCAAGAAACAAGAGGTCAATCTTGGGGCCTCCAATGAATAAAGACGAGATTCTTTTTTCCCTACTTCTTCTTTACTTCACTTAATTTTCATTTCTTGTAGTGCCAATCTAACACAACGCCTTATTTATATTTAGTTTATTTGTTGTATTTTGTTTTATTTTATTTGTTTTTCCAATATTTCGTTTGTATTGACAATGGTGTCTCGAACGAATAGAATACAATAGAATTCGATCGTAGATAAATAGATCTATTCTTGTGGTCTCATAGGTTTGGTCTTTTACTTCATTCAAAGGATTGGTTTGACGGATCGTCTGTGACATAGGAAGTATTTTTTTATTTACTAAAGACTAAAGCTATACTTATTTGTGAATCTGCTCTTCTGTATTGTATATATTTTTCGATAATCATATTTTCTTCTAAACTTGCTCTTATTCTTATGTTAGTTCAATGTTTTGACTTGACTGGTTCCGGTAATCAAATCTCTTTATTTTTATTTTATTCCGATCGTATCTACACATCATATTTATCCTTATCTGGGTTGCTAACTCAACGGTAGAGTACTCGGCTTTTAAGTGCGGCTATGATCTTTTACACATTTAGATGAAGCAGATTCGTCCATACCATCGGTAGAGTTTGTAAGACCACGACTGATCCTGAAAGGGAAGGGAATGAATGGAAAAAACAGCATGTCGTATCAATGGATAACTCCGAGAATACTTCATTCTTATCTGGTCATATCAGATCGGTAAAAAATGTCCTCTTGATTCTTAGTTGGAACGGTTCCAAATTCATTCATAGTTGGGTCAAGTGAATAAATGGATAGAGCTATATAGCTCCAATTATAAGGAAAAACCAAAAGCAACGAGTTTCCGTTCTTATCTTAATTCGAACGAATACCCGATCTAATTAGACGTTAAAAATATATTAGTGCCTGATGCGGGAAAGGGCTCTCCTGCGAGTGGATCATTGATTCCTTTTTCAAAAAAAAAATCCTAACTATTCACTTCACTATTCTCCATTAGTTACTGGAGTGTAACCAAATGTGTATAAGAAACGGTGTACTGATAAATAAAATTTATTCATTCCAAAGTCAGAAGAGCGATCGGGTTGCAAAAATAAAGGATTTCTAATACACAATCTCTTGTAACTATACCCAAACACGAACGAGTTGGATGGAAAAAGAGAGGATGCGTTGATTAGACGTCTTGTCTCCGGTATATCTGTTTTTACGATATACCTTGTTAGGACCATATCGCACTATGTATTATTTGATAACCTAAGAAATCCTCCCCCGCATGCGGTTCAAGTTTCATTGCAAATGGAGAAATTGCAATACGAATTGCAAGGCTATTTAGAAATAGATAGATACCGGAAACAGCGCTTCCTATATCCACTTCTTTTTCGGGAGTATATCTATGCACTTGCTCATGATCATGGTTTAAATAGTTCGATTTTTTATGAACCCACGGAAAATTTAGGTTATGACAATGACAATAAATCTAGTTCACTAATTGTGAAACGCTTAATTACTCGACTGCATCAACAGAATCATTTAATCATTTCGGTTAATGATTCTAGGTTCGTTGGGCCCAACAGGAGTTTTTATTCTCAAACGATATCAGAGGGTTTTGCAGGAATTATGGAAATTCCATTCTCGATGCGATTAGTACCTTCTCTAGAAAGAATAGCAAAATATCAGAATTTACGATCTATTCATTCAATATTTCCCTTTTTAGAGGACAAATTATCACATTTATATTATGTGTCAGATATACTAATACCCCACCCAATCCATCTGGAAATCTTGCTTCAAACTCTTCGCACCCGGATACGAGATGCTCCTTCTTTGCATTTATTGAGATGCTTTCTACACGAGCATCATAATTGGAATAGCCTTATTACTCCAAAGAAATCCATTTCCATTTTTTCAAAGGAAAATCAAAGATTATTCTTGTTCTTGTATAATTCTCATGTATATGAATGCGAATCCGTATTAGTTTTCCTTCGTAAACAATCCTCTCATTTACGGTCAATATCTTCTCTAGCCTTTCTTGAGAGAACACATTTTTATGGAAAAATAAAACATCTTGTAGTGGCACCTCGTAATGATTCTCAAAGGACCCTGCCCCTCTGGTTCTTCAAGGAACCCTTGATGCATTATGTTAGGTATCAAGGAAAATCAATTATGGCTTCAAGGTGTACTAATTTACTGATGAAGAAATGGAAATATTACCTTGTCAATTTCTGGCAATGTCATTTTCACTTATGGTCTCAACCGGGTGGGATCCATATAAATGAATTATCCAATCATTCTTTCTATTTTCTGGGCTATCTTTCAGGTGTACGACTAATGCCTTGGGTGATAAGGAGTCAAATGCTAGAGAATTCATTTATGATCGATACTGCTATT